AGGACGTATCCGTTAACAGATTAAAAAGCTGCCGCCTACACTAGGCTATAAAAAAATATATTTAATAATAAGCACCCCGCAAATAAGTTAGCTATAAATAAGACACGTCCACTCCATGGAAAAAATAATGATTTTCTGTAAAATAAATAATAAACAAGTCTATACTTTATGTAGTAAAATAAGCTCACCACAGACGTAAGCAAAATAATCACTAAAAATCTCCCTGATATTGTCGTATATAAATACCCTATAATCACTCACAGTTTGGCCACAAAAATGCCAAAAGGCGGTAAACCACCCATACAAAGCAACCTCACAGCACCAAAAGTGGAAAAACAGTAAATTAAGCTGTAAAAAAAGGTCAAAATACCTAGCCTGTATATAAAAAAGTAATGTCAAGTATAAGAAATAGGTATAGCAACAAATAATCATCCTGTATGCGTAATAGAAGAAGCACCCAACATGTTTCGCAATGTTTTACTTCCTAAACCTAAAAATATGCCGGTAACCATTGAAAGCAACCCACAAAAAAACACAATAGTAATATAACTAGCATTGCTTATAAGATAGTAAGAAAAATATTGAACTAAGATAGCAACTGGTAAAATCTTTATTGGGCTACTAAGAACACCAATTATTAAATAGGATAAGGCGGAATTAACAGGGATCACCCAAAAAAAGAGAGGAAAAACCCCAAGCTTAAGAACTAATCCAAATAATATAGCAAAATGAGTTACTTGGTCAGCAACATATAAGATTATTCCGGCAGCACCCAAGAAGAGAAAAATTCTACCAACTGATTGAACGAAAAAGTATTTAATACACCTTGATACTAAACTCAATAGCTTATACTCGTAACTTATAAATAAAAAAGTATATATCGCGAGTTCCAATATGCAAATTGCAAGAAAGAAACTGCTCGACCTTAAACCTACAAGGATACTAGTAAATAAAATCCAACTCAATAAAAGTAAACTCACAGCAAGGCAGACTGCGTCTCTACTATTGACATCAACAACATCCGGCCATCGGTGGCCCTGCAATTAATAGTACAGCAAATCTATATTAAATAGCAATACTAAAGGTATTAAGTGCCCTATAATAGGTAAAAATATAGCCCTGCTCAAAGGTTTAAATATAGTAATATACCCACTTGTGGGCCCATGATTTATATATATATATAAGTACATGTTATAACCAACAGATAAAAATATAACTATAAGAACAACAAGTAATATTTTAAAACTTAATATTCAACTAACAGGAATAATAGCTAATTCCCCCACCAAATTAATCGTAGGGGGAACAGCTATATTTCAAATACAATAAACAAACCAACTTATACTTGCAACAGGTACCACTTGTAAGAGCCCTTTAGTATAATTAAAACTGCGACTACCAACTAATGTATAAGTGATATAAGCTATTAAAAATAAACCCGACGAAACCCACCCATGGGCAACCATAGTAATGATTGCTCTAACTTGGCCCCACGTAGAAGTTGATATAAATCCCATAACAACAATCCTTATGTGAACAATCCTCCTATAAGCAATTATCGCTTTAATGTCATTTTGATTGAAACAATGCCATGCTGCTAAACTACCACCTCATATAGCAAAGGAAATAATAAAACACATACCATATGAAGTGTTAACCCACGGTACTATATTAGTATATAGATATAAACCATATCCACCTAACTTTAATAATACACCCGCTAATATCATTGAGCCCCCTAAAGGTGCTTCTACATGAGCTTTAGGTAATCAAATATGTACACCATAAACAGGTAGCTTAACAAGAAATGCTATAGAACCTAAAAATCATAAACCCGCAGGTGCACTTAGTGCACCTAGGGACAGAATATTAATTCTCAAACTACTATAATGTATATTTAAATAAAAAATAACGACTATTAAAGGTATAGAAGCCAAAACAGTGTATATCACCATATACATCCTCGCTTGGATACGCTCGGGCTGATAACCCCAGCCAATTACTAGAAATAAAATTGGTAAGAGGCTAAGTTCAAACAACACATAAAATCTTAACAACCTACTCCTTAAAAAACATCTAACTAATACAAGACTTAAAAGTAAAGTTAAAAAGTTGTATTTTGCTTCACGTATATATCAACAAGATAACATTACTAATAGCGTCAATCTTAAAGTTAAAAATACTAGAACTATATTAATATTGGTATGTATTATTAAACCGTCTTCGACGTAACTAAAAACCTTATAGGTTCTTACCACCAAACATGGTATTAGTAAGCATAACCTTATTGCAATATGCACTCTGCAAAGCTTCAGTATTACCCTTATAAAACCTCAAAAAAATCACAACACGAGAAAGTGGATTATAGTAACCCTTATTGTAGTTAGCAGCCACAATTTTTCTTTCTATAGTAAAAAAAAAAATAAATTTTATTTATATGCTTTTTATTAAATTCTAAGTGCCAAAACAGGTATATTTATATCTTCTATATATATCAACATACCTGAGTATAAAAATTGTTGAGAAAACATATAAGCTATTATACCTACGCTTGCGATATAAAAAAAACCACATGTTCTTTCAAAATCTATTTTTAATTATGCGAAAACAACCTTTCCACTTAGTTGAAATAAGTCCATGACCATTATTTGGGTCACTTGCGATCCTCACATTACCTGTAGGGCTTATTTTATGACTTCGTTTAAACACACACATATTACTATTATATGGACTGATAATAACTTCGCTTATCGCCTGTTTATGATGACGGGACATAACCCGGGAAAGAACCTATCAAGGTCATCACACAAGGTATGTTGTTAGTGGTCTAAAACTTGGCATAGCTCTTTTTATTCTCTCGGAGGTTTGCTTCTTCTTCGCATTTTTTTGGGCATATTTCCATAGTAGATTAGCCCCTTCAATCGAAATTGGAAGTACATGACCACCTCTTGGAATTACTCCTTTACCCACGTTTGGTGTCCCCCTTTTAAATACAGCGGTGCTCCTTTTATCAGGAGTAAGTGTTACCTGAGCACACCATGCTATTGAGGAAGGTAAATATTATTCTTCCTTACAAGGTTTGTTATGTACTGTCCTCTTAGGGATATATTTCCTCTATTTACAATATGGGGAATACACTGAAACCACTTTTACTATTGCTGATAGCGTTTATGGAAGCACATTTTTTATAACCACGGGTTTCCACGGTTTACATGTTTTTGTTGGCACAACTTTTCTTTTTGTTTGTTTATATCGCTTATGAGCTTTCCACTTTAGCAAAACACACCACGTCGGTTTTCTAGCAGCGGCATGATATTGACACTTTGTTGATGTTGTATGACTATTCTTATATGTCAGAATTTATTGATGGGGATCATAATAAATATAGCTTAATAAAAGCGTTGGTTTTGTAAACCTATGTTGCATACATGCTATTTATATGACATCGTCTCGCGGATTTTGAAAATCTACATAGATATTAAATCACGATGTGTTGTTTCTGGCTTTAACACTCGCTAGCTTACTTGTCTTTGCTTTACCATTTCTATATAGCATAATTCAAAAAAATGTTGTTACTAGAAAAATCGTTAAATTAGCTTGTTTCGAGTGCGGTTTCGAATCACTAACCTGTACCCGCCATCCTTTTAGCGTACGATTTTTTATTTTAGTAATATTATTTTTGGTTTTTGATGTGGAGTCCGTTTTACTATTTCCTTGCTTATGTAATAATATTTTATTTAGATCTTATATTTTAATAATAAGTTACTATATGTTTTTACTAGTGTTACTCATTGGTTTACTATATGAGTGGTACAACTCGATACTTGAATGGGCTTCTTTAGATAAGCTACATTAAGCTGTTGGGCCCATAACCCAAAAACGGTTTTATCCTCTAAAGACATTTGCTCTTGTGCTGCTTTTGTGTGTTGTACGACATCATGGAATTTTTTGATAATCCAGCTGAGAAAATTTATACTCTAAGAAATTAGGAATATGTTACCAATAATATTAACGACTACTAAAGTGCCAGCAGTCGCGGTCATACTTTAGTTAAAAATAAATTCTATTAGGACATGTGGAAGTAACTGTCAACTTGTAGTAAAATACAGTCATATATACTTTAATATTTTTATTAGGATAAATACTGGCAACAAACAGGGATTAGATACCCCTTTATGCAGTAAGTAAATCACGTCCTGGGCACTACAATTAACAGATTGAAACCCAACGAACATGGCGGCAGTTTAAATATTTAGGGGAACTTACTAAGTAAATGATAACCACCAAGGATATGCACGCTAAATCACATTTTACATACCGTCGTCGTCAGATCTACTTCGATAGAATATCATAATATTTAAAAGAGATAAAAGGACAGATCAAGGTGTAGACAATTTTATCGTTTCAGCGAGTTACAATATTTTTTGTTTTCGTAACCTAGTTATATAACTGCTTATAGGCGGACTTAAAAGTAATATTTATGGGAAATACAATATGAATACTCTTAACCTGTGCACAAATCGCCCGTCACTCTCGAAATTATTTGAGATAAGTCGTAACATAGTAGGCGTAGTGGAAGCTGCTCCTAACTCGGAAATAAGTATGTGGGATATTCACAAATATTTCAATAATCTGAGTAGTATGCTACAAAGTATACGCCGTTTATGTAGTAAATAAAATATTACGGTACTTTTTCGTAGTGCAAGAGAGTTTTCCATAAATACTAGGATGCTATATGCGTATAAGTTTCGGCCTTATATTTGAGGTAAACTCTCCTAGTTATGTTTGCCGACTTATTTTCGAGCTTAGATGGGGCTTTTAAAATATATTTATGACTCCCAAGTATAGCAACTCTTTTCTTTCTCGTAAGTTACAACCTACACTTACATAACTGTCTATCAAGCTTACGTCATAGCCTGAACTCGATCTGGTTAACTTCTAGTAGTCGTCGATTTAATGGTTTTAATTTATTTCTCTGTTGTTTGTTTACAAGTTTACTAATTAGTAATGTTTTTGGTCTTGCACCACTGGTGTATACGCTTACTAGCGACTTAATACCTATATTAGGTTTAAGCTTACTCTTTTGATTCTTCTTATTACTATCCGGACTATGTTTTAACTTTAAACAAACATTAGCTCATCTCGCTCCTAGAGGAGCTCCTTTTATCTTATTACCTTTTTTAATTTTAATTGAGCTAATTAGAACATTAATCCGGCCAATTACTCTGGCCGTGCGATTGATTGCTAATGTTAGCGCTGGGCATATTGTATTGGGTTTAATTTCTAATACATTAACCACATATTTTTTAACCAGTAGGAATATTTTTCTTTTAGCAATTATAACAGGTTATATACTTTTTGAATTTTTTGTAGCTTTTATTCAAGCTTATATCTTTTCCCTCCTTGTAAGCTTATATCAGTCAGAACACCCCTTCAAGTATAGCTTAATTAAAGCACCTAACTGTTAATTAGAAGATATTAATATTACTTGTAATGCCGCAGTTAAGTCCTCATAACCTCTTTAGTATCCTTATTTCACTCTACATCAGCATATCACTACTTATTTTACTTACACATATCTCGAGCCTAAAGGTTAACAATGTTGAGACAAAAACAACTTACTCAAATAAAGAGTTAGCTAAACACATCACCTACACCTATTTATAGTGGCAGAACATGCGTTAGCTTTAAGCGCTAAAGATAAGAGTCCTTCTATTTCCTATTGGTGTAATAGCACGGAAAAATTTGGTTTTTCAAGAATTTAATATGTGGGAAACCAAATACAATTATGACTTTGAGCTTCACATGCTCACTGACTTCTTATCATATATATGGAACTAATGAGAGACTTTGTGCTTGGAAGGCATACGTACTTGTTATACTATTAAAAACAACTTAAGGATACCCATTTTTAACTTTGAAGGTTAAAAGTTTAATTAACTTATTAAGTTATGACAATGTCATCCTAGAATTTACAGCTCTATGCTTTAATTAAGCTAATAAAATATAAATGTGCGGGTGGCAAACACTCAACAACAATCGGCATATAAGCATGATTAGCCCCGCAAATTTCAGAACATTGACCATAATATACACCTCTTGTTAGGGGGTGAACATTTATTATATTCAGACGTCCTGGGACCGAATCTATCTTAACACCTAGTGATGGTATAGCTCAAGAGTGAATAACATCAGCCGCTGTTGTTACAATTGATGTATCGACGCTAGTTGGTAATATTACACGCTTGTCAACTTCTAGTAAACGATAGTCTCCTATTGATAGTTCTGCTGTTGGAATTATATACCTATCATATATCTTATTACCTAAATAAGGTATTTCATACCTTCAATATCATTGATGCCCAACCACTTTAAGAGTATTACGAGAGTTTAAGGGCTGTTCATCCACTAAATATAGTAAGCGTAAACTAGGTAATGCTAAAGTAACTAAAAGCAAAGCAGGTAATACAGTTCAAATAATCTCAAGTGTTTGTGCTTCATGTACTCGCCGAGAAGAAAAAGTGGACTTCAAAAGTGACAAGCCTACAACTGCGACGAGAATAAAGATGCCTAAAATAATTATTATAGCATGGTCGTGAAAGAGTAGTATCTCTGATTGGATAACGGATGCAGGATCTAATAAATTTAATTGTCCTCAAAGACTCATTGATTTCAACATAGTTTCTTCACCTCTTCAAGGTGATACTTTAAATAAGCTATAAAATCAACATCTGTGCGAGGCAATGTGTAAGTTTGCAACTTACCGTTTTAATAAACTACAGATATATCACAAATAGTATCACTAACTCGACAAGTTAACATTTTTCTTAAACTAGATAAAAATACTAGTACCTTCGCTCATAAAGCATGCATACCCACATATAATAATGGGAAGAAAAAAAACAAACCTGTCAAGGGTTGAGATAGAGAAATATATGGCTCTTCAACGGGGCATGCACCAAGTCAAGTTAAAAGTAAGAAAGTTACAAAAAATAACCAAAAAATATATTGACTTACCTTGACAAAAGATGTATGGACTGCAGGAAAAAATGAAAATAATGGGAATACATATAAATATAACACTGAAGCTACCAAAGCTACAACGCCACCTAGTTTTGATGGAATGGATCGTAGAATAGCATAAGCGAAAAGGAAATACCACTCAGGTTGGATATGTGTTGGCGTAACTATGGGATTAGCTTCTATAAAGTTTTCTGGGTCAGTAAAAACAGTAGGAAAAAAAAATACCACAAGCAGCATAAATAGTAGCATTAATAATAAACCGACGATATCTTTTCAAGTAAAATATGGGTGGAAAACGATCTTAGAGACATGATTAAGATTACCAAGAGGATTTGATGACCCTCGCTCATGTAGTAAAAGCAAATGTACTATGGCAAATAGACTAATACCAAAAGGTAGTAAAAAATGTATTGAGTAAAAACGATTAAGTGTTGCTTGGTTTACCGAAAAACCTCCCCACACTCAAGTTACCAAAGAGTCACCTAGGTACGGCACAGCCCTTAGGAGGTTTGTAATTACAGTGGCACCTCAATAAGATATTTGTCCTCATGGTAAAACGTATCCTAAAAATGCTGTGGCTATTCTTAATAAAAAAATTGTTACTCCCACGAGTCACGTACGATACTGTAGGGAGTAACTCTGGTAATATAAGCCACGACCAATATGTAAATATATTAAAAAAAAGAATATAGATGCACCATTAGCATGAGTAGCGCGGAAAAGTCAGCCGCCTGGAACATCTCGTATAATATGAACAATTGACCTAAAGGTGTTGGTTATATCAGCGGTGTAGTGTAACGATAAAAAAAAGCCTGTAATAATTTGTAGTATTAGTAGTAGCCCAAGTAAAGAGCCAATATTCCATCACATAGAGATGCTTACTGGACTAGGTAATCTTATTAATTCTTCTATTGCGCGAATTTTTTTCATAAATTAAGCTGATAACATAATCATTCCCATACAAACGTCTTATACTTACTAATAATGTTAAGCCCACAGCACCCCCTCTTGCAGAAAAGCATAATAAAAGGGCTAATAAAGTTGAAGTTGTAAACGCATTTGTCCTAGTGTGTATAATAAAACATAGAAGTAAAAATATTAACAACTCTAAACAAATTAGTATGCTTATCAACTTGTTTTTCGAAGCGAAAATTACACACGTTAAAAAAGCGAATAGAACTATTAGTAAATCTGTTGTATTTTGCACTACAATAAAAAAATTCTTGTCCCAACACTGAGGAAAGATAGCCTTAAAGGAAGAAACGTTTTCCAGCATAACATTATTAGTATATCATATCGATAACGCGGGTAAATACCACGAATAAATAAGAAGCTGCTTACAAGGATTAAGGATAAAAAAAAATAAACAAATGAGCTAGTAGTTCATAGAAAACACACACCAGTTAGTGCGCTTAATAACATAATCCTAGTGTATTCTCTTAAAAATAATAAAGCGAACAAACCCCCCCCATATTCAATATTAAATCCTGATACAAGCTCCGATTCGCCCTCCGCAAAGTCAAAAGGTGCACGATTAGTCTCAGCTAAACAAGTAACATATCATATTACTAAAATAGGGTACATCATAAATACAACAGGGTAACTAGTAAATAAGTATGATATATTAATAGAACATGAAAACAACATTGGCACAAGTAAAAAAAAAACAAGGCTTGTTTCATACCTAATCGATTGAGCGCTTGCACGCAAACCACCTAAAAATGCATAAGTTGAATTAGAAGCTCAACCAGCACCCAGCATGATATATACATTAACTGTACTTAAACAAAAAAAGAGTAATATATTTAGAGTAATAAAATGTAGTGCATATCATCTTGGTAAAATCTGTCAAAGAGCGAGATTCACAATTAACCCTAAAGCAGGTAAGAGGAAAAACAGAATAGCATTCCTGGTATAAGGTAAAGCTAATTCCTTAAGGAATAATTTTAACGCATCCGCAATAGGTTGTAATAAACCGGCAAGGCCTACTTTGTTTGGTCCTTTTCGAATTTGAACATATGAGAGGATTTTCCGCTCTAAAAGTGTTATATAAGCTACTCCCAATAAAACGCATAATATAGTAATGAGAATCTTTAATATAAGCATGTTAGTAGTAAAAAAAACAAAGTTATTAAGACTCTTCAAGGAATGAAATTAAACTTTCGCGGAGGTCAGGTACTTACAATGTTAAATATATAAGACCTGATTTGCGAAATAGATGACCTGTAAGTGTTAGGCTCTAATCAACCCCTATCTAAATTTTTTAATGTCTTAACAAATTTATGGCTAATAAAATTAATGTTTCGCCACACAGGTTCCATATAAAATATACTCCTACATAACTCATTTCCCTGCGTCTTTGTAGTTATTAAGCCAATAAAAACACCTCTTAGAGCAATTATATATAGAAACTTATCATACACGGAATATCTAAACGTCGATATTACATATCTCATGTCAATATTAATAAAAAACCACCCAGAAAGGCAGCTACCTAAAAATAAAAAACACAAAGGAGTGTAAAAACCAAGATAATATGGTGTAGCTACTGCGTAGCTATGGTTAGGTCCCCAATTTAGCGCCTTAAGAAATCGTAATATATAAATACTAGATAATAATGTACTCGCGAGTATTAAAAATACAGCGACAATGTTTATTCTTTGGCACCATATTGCACTTAAAATTACGTGCTTCGAATAAAAAGCTCTTAAAAATGGTAAACCTATAAGACAAAACGCACTAACATTTAAAAAAACAAGCAGTAAAGGATTCCTCTTTGATACTCCACCAAGTAAACGTAAATCTTGAACACCAAAAGATATTAATAACACACAGCCGGCGGCCAAAAATAATAAAGCCTTAAACATCGCATGAGTAAACAGATGTAGTAATGCAAAATTGTATAACCCCAATCCGAGGCTGAATATTATTACCCCTAGCTGGCTTAGTGTTGACAGTGCAATCAATTTTTTAATGTCATTTTCAAATAATGCACAGCACCCCCCAATAAATGACGTGATAGCACCACAAAATAATAATAAATTCCTAACATCTAATGGGATACTGTTTATATAACACGCGCGGATAAGGATATAAACACCTGCAGTCACTAGCGTTGAAGAATGCACAAGAGCACTAACTGGTGTTGGTGCCGCTATAGCTGCAGGTAATCAAGCACAAAACGGATATTGGGCTCTTTTCGTTAGCGCTGCGAAAGAAAATAAGAGTATTATAATATATACAGTTGATATAGTATAGGTAGTTAATAACGATGATCCTATAATAATAAAAACACCCATAGATCTTATAATAATAATATCACCTAACCGATTAACCAAGAGGGTTATAAAACTTGCAGTTAAACTTTCTTTTCTTTGATAGTACATAATTAATGCAAATGACGAAACTCCTAAACCATCTCATCCCACTAGTATTGTTAGCAATGAACCAGATAAAATTAATACATTTATAGACGCAACAAATGTCACTAATAACCATATAAATCGATTATAAAAAGGATCAGTCAACATGTAATAACGTGAAAAAAAAAATACACATATAGAAATATATATTACAACTGCTCTAAACCTTAAGCTAATGCTATCAAAAATTAGACACCTAACAAGTAAAGTGGATGATGTTAACAAACAATCATATACATAATTTACACCGTGAAATAAGGGAAGTAATATATATAGAATTACATATACGCTACATACACCACATAATAATATAGAAAAACGCTGATAGTGTATTACAAGCATTTAATAGGCATACGTTAAAATAATGGCTAAAGCGATTATAAACATTTTAAAAGTAGATTACTCTAATCACCAACTTCCAAAGTTGCCATATTCATATACTGCTTTTAATATAAATTCTTCCCTACACTTAGAGCTCGACCCCCCAAGCGGACGCTTTCGCAGATATACATGAATGTATATAATAAAAATAACACCAAAATTACAAGAGCACTATTGTGTAACTCGAATCTACCTACCCTCAGTAAACTTTTGCTAAATAATAGAATAGTAAAATGGGTATTTAAATATAGAAATATTATTAAAAATAAACTTAGAATAGATATCATAGAAAATCGTCTATACGATATGCTTGCAAACCGGTAGTTAGTTGAAATAATTACCATATAAACTATTAATACTAATAAACCACCAACATATACTAAGTAAAGCATATATGGAAAAAAGTCTCTACTCAACAAGAACATATTAAAAGTATTAAAAACAACAACAAAAAAAAATAGTAACGTCAGCGCTAGGGGGGATGATAGTGTTAATAACAAACTCAAAAGGAAAGTTAATAGCAATACTATAATTCTGCAAGTAATTAAATACAATAGGGTAAAATATAATTACTGTTTAGGTGCAAGCCAAATCTTCTTACTTAAAGTATTACCCCACATAGTAGCTAACATACGTTATAGCATGATCCTAATTCATGTGCATTTATCTGCCAAACCACTGTATATTTCAAATATCATTCTCAGTCCTTTCGTACAAGAGAGTAAAAAAATAAAAGATAGAAACTGACCTGGCTCACGCCGGTCTGAACTCAGATCATGTAGGTAATTTTGCTCGAACAGAGCATAATATATCCTTGCCTTAAGGGTATAGTACCTAGTCCAACATCGAGGTCACAAACTAATGAAATTATGCTGTTATCCCTAGAGTAACTTATTCTTTCAACATCGCGTCGTGTATTATAAAATTAGTTAAGTGTAATTCTGTCGCCCCAACAAAAACTTGTCCAAGTTTCTAGGGTCTTCTCGTCTATTGTTAAATTACAAGCATTTGCACTTGGTTAATAAGTTCGAAAAAATGTGCTAAGACAGTTACTACCCATATTTTCGTTCATACCAGACTCTAATTAAAAGCCAACTGATTATGCTACCTTTGCACAGTCAGAGTACTGCGGCTATTTAAATCATTGAGCAGAAATAACTATATATTAATTCATACAGCTATGTTTTTGATAAACAGTTGAGTGGTTTTTTGCCGAGTTCCTTTAGCACATATACTAATATTACTAATACTAACATTTTCAAATATTAAACAAAATTGTTAACGTCATATTATAAAATATAAACTATTATACTTTATATTAAGTTATTATGTAGATAGCTATTAAACTACACTACAAGGGGATAATATCTTTAATAGTTATTTAAAAGCTTAACTTTTTAAATTTGTTTAGGTACTTAATACTTTTCATATGAAACAAGTTATAGGAACGTTTGAAAAGCCTATCACCCCTAAACGTACATTTATTACGTGCTGTGCGACGCATGCAAATAGACCATATGTGCGTTTAGCTCACATTCCTTCGTGATAACACATTTATTTTTTCCTTGTTAGTCCATTATGCAAAAGGTAATAATTCACCACTTTATATATAAAATTCATATAGCATCAATACATACAATATTATAAGGTCTTTTTATTTAAGCACGCAAGCGATCTCAACGTTGTAAGCGTTATGTAATTATATTTTTACTATACTTAATATTTAACACCAATAGATACCTCCAAATTACCATGAAAATCTGGTGGTAAATTAAGTTCCCATTCTCGAGAGTATGAAGCATTTTCGGCAAATACGTATGGGCGTTGGACAATAAAAGCTTCTCAAACAAGTATAACAAATAAAATTACAGCAAAAACACTAATAAGAGACCCAATAGACGAAATTTGATTTCACGCGTAATAAGCATCTGGATAATCAGTATACCGGCGAGGTATACCAGCAAGACCTAAAAAATGTTGAGGAAAAAAGGTTATATTAACACCAAAAAACATAACAATAAATTGGCATTTTGCCAAAATATCGCTCAACACCAAGCCTGTTATAACAGGGAATCAAAAAATAAAGCCCGCGAAAATAGCAAATACAGCACCTATAGACAAAACATAATGAAAGTGTGCAACAACATAATAAGTATCATGCAACATAATATCCAATGATGCATTAGATAACACAATACCAGTTAGTCCGCCTAAAGTAAATAAAAAAATAAAACCCAAGACCCAGTATATAACAGCATCTATTTTACTATTATATCCATAAAGAGTTATTAATCAACTAAAAACTTTGATTCCTGTCGGCACAGCAATTACTATTGTCGCAGCTGTAAAATAAGCGCGTGTGTCAACGTCTATACCAACAGTAAATATATGATGTGCTCACACGATAAAACCTAATACGCCAATAGAAATTATAGCATAAATTATGCCCAGTGTGCCAAATGGTAGTTTAACCCTATAGTTACCTAGGATGTGAGAAATAATACCAAAACCTGGTAGGATCAAAATATATACTTCCGGGTGACCAAAAAATCAAAACAAATGTTGATACAAAATGGGATCTCCGCCCCCAGCAGGATCAAAAAAAGAAGTACTAAAATTTCGATCAGTCAACAATATAGTAATAGCACCAGCTAAAACAGGTAAGGATAATAAGAGTAAAAACACAGTTACTAGAATAGACCACACAAATAACCTTATACGTTCTAAACTTATACCTGGAGACCGTATATTAAAAATAGTAGTAATAAAATTAATAGCACCCAGAATAGAAGACATTCCAGCAAGGTGTAAAGAAAAAATAGCGAGATCAACAGATGCTCCACTATGGCCAATTAAACTGCTAAGAGGTGGATAAAAAGTCCAGCCCGTTCCAGCACCACCTTCAACAAGACTTCTACTAATAAGTAATAAAAAAGAAGGTGGAAGTAATCAAAAGCTTATATTATTTATACGAGGAAAACTTATATCAGGTGCACCAATAAGTAAGGGGACTATCCAATTTCCAAATCCACCAATTATAATAGGTATTACCATAAAAAAAATTATGACAAATGCATGGGCAGTTACAATCACATTATAGAAATGATCGTCGCTTAATACGCCGGATGTTCCTAACTCTCAACGAATTAACAAAGAGAGACCCGTCCCGACTATACCGCATCATACACCAAACAGTATATATAAAGTTCCAATATCCTTATGATTTGTCGAAAAAAACCACCGCAT